TTTTTAAGCGATAGTAATAATTCCAATGAAAGTTACATTTATAATTTCATTTTTAGTGAAAGTGGAAAGATTCGTGAAAGCAAAAATTCCAAGATAAAAACTAATAGGAATCGTAGTAATTTAATGAGTTCTAAGGATTTCGATATAACTAAAAACTACAATCAATTGTGGATTCAATGCGACAATTGTTATGGATTAATGTATAAGAAAGTCGAAATGAATGTTTGTGAAGAATGTGGACATTATTTGAAAATGACTAGTTCAGAGAGAATCGAGCTTTCGATTGATCCGGGTACTTGGAATCCTATGGATGAAGACATGGTTTCTACGGATCCCATTAAATTTCATTCGAGGGAGGAACCTTATAAAAATCGTATTGACTCTGCTCAAAAAACGACAGGATTGACTGACGCTGTTCAAACAGGTACAGGTCAACTAAAAGGTATTCCGGTAGCCCTTGGGGTTATGGATTTTCAGTTTATGGGGGGTAGTATGGGATCCGTAGTAGGCGAAAAAATAACTCGTTTGATCGAGTATGCTACCAATCAATGTTTACCTCTTATTTTAGTGTGTTCTTCCGGAGGAGCACGAATGCAAGAAGGAAGTTTAAGTTTGATGCAAATGGCTAAAATTTCTTCGGTTTTATGTGATTATCAATCAAGTAAAAAGTTATTCTATATATCAATTCTTACATCTCCTACTACCGGTGGGGTGACAGCTAGTTTTGGTATGTTGGGGGATATCATTATTGCCGAACCCTATGCCTATATTGCATTTGCGGGTAAAAGAGTAATTGAACAAACATTAAAAAAAGCCGTGCCTGAAGGTTCACAAGCGGCTGAATCTTTATTACGTAAGGGCTTATTGGATGCAATTGTACCACGTAATCCTTTAAAAGGTGTTGTGAGCGAGTTATTTCAGCTCCATGCTTTTTTTCCTTTGAACAAAAATTAAATCAAATAGAACAGTTAGTTTATCAGAATTAAACGAAAACCTTGAAAAATTCATTTTTCTTTCGAATCATTTTTTTATCGATATTCTTGTTTACTACTCAGTAAACCTCTATCAACAAGATAAAAAGTTAATTTTTGCTTTCGGGAAGTTAAAATTAGACTAGACAAATAAAACAAAGTTCATTTTCCTCTATTACTTGCATATGTATAGATAATTAAAATAGAGATATATACAGATGTATAGAGAGTCTTCCATCTTTTTGCATTTCCCGAAAATTCCCTGTTGTTGGATCAGATTCTAATCAATTTTGTAGAAATTTATAATGGAATAAAATTTTTTCTTTATTAATGACTATTAGAAGACAAAAAGAACAAAAAGAATAATAAATGTAACAAGGGGATTATGATATATCTATATTATTTTGAAAGATTAATAAGTCCATTTATTTAGTTTGGCGTTTCTTGTACCTATTTTTTTATTCTATTTCTATATTTCTATTAGGTTCTATTCTATATATTTATATTAGGTTGTATATTAGTATTAGATATATATTTACTTAAAGATACTTAGTATAATTATATAATATATATAATAGAAATAATAAAAATACAAGATATTCTAAGATATCTTTAGAATTCAGAATATAACAATAACAGGTACAAATATTAAATTGAGGTACCCATTTTATGACAACTTTCAATAACTTACCCTCTATTTTTGTGCCTTTAGTAGGCCTAGTCTTTCCGGCACTTGCAATGGCTTCTTTATTTCTTCATATTCAAAAAAATAAGATTTTTTAGATCGGATGAGACCTAATCGTATTACTCTTTTTTTATTTTAAAAACTTCGATTTGATACGACCCATTTGGTAGAATATTGTATAACACATAGATTCCTACAAACATAACTAAAAAAAGCTCTTATGCATGTGTAAACGTATTATATGGGTAAATAAATTTTCGCTCTTTTGAAAAATAGATCATCATCGGGCCGATGTATGAAATTCAAGTCAATGTATTTATTTGTATATATAGTTATAGGGGATCATATAAAGGAAGGAGATGTTATTATTTTAGATATAAACAATTCTATGAATTACTCCTAAGGTAAAGGTTCACAACAAAATAGTTGATGAGAGTTACTTTGAAAAAAAAAAAAAAGGAAAGTCATATTTTCTCAATTACAAAAAATTGTATAACTGGATCTAATATATATGAGTTGGCAATCAGAATCTATATGGATAGAATTTATAACGGGGTCTCGAAAAACAAGTAATTTCTGCTGGGCCTTTATCCTTTTTTTAGGTTCATCAGGATTCTTATTGGTTGGAACTTCCAGTTATCTTGGTAAAAATTTTATATCGTTATTTGCGTCTCAGCAAATCATTTTTTTTCCACAAGGGATTGTGATGTCTTTCTATGGGATCGCAGGTCTATTTATTAGTTGCTATTTGTGGTGCACTATTTTGTGGAATGTGGGTAGTGGTTATGATTTTTTCGACCGAAAAGAAGGAATAGTGCGTATTTTTCGTTGGGGATTTCCTGGAAAAAGTCGTCGCATCTTTTTACGATTCCTTATGAAAGATATTCAGTCCATCAGAATAGAAGTTAAAGAGGGTGTTTCTGCTCGGCGTGTCCTTTATATGGAAATTCGAGGTCAAGGGGCTATTCCTTTAATTCGTACTGATGAGAATTTTACTACACGAGAAATTGAGCAAAAAGCTGCTGAATTGGCTTACTTCTTGCGTGTACCAATTGAAGTATTTTGAAATGAATGAATTTTAAAAGACTAAAAACTTTGGCAGTAGGAAGAAAAAACTAAAAAAATTCTTTCTTTTTTTTTTTTTTTTTTGTCAATTGAACATTCATCTTTTCTTTTATGCTCGTTTTTTTTTTTTTATTTGATAGAAAATATAAAAGAAAGGGAGTTTCTTGATCTCTAAAATAGAATAATATTTTTTATTTGAAAAATTTGAAAAAGTTCTTTTAGTATTGCTCGAAAAAAGGGGGAATAACATCCTGGAAATCCAATTTTTTTCTTGATTCAAATTGGAAGTGTATTCTGAGTCTATTTATGTATTCTTTCTAGATTCAAAGCAAAGACTACGTATTGAATCAAAAGAAAAAGATAAAATGGATTCATAGGCTCAATACATTCTATTCGAATTATAATAGAAACTCATGCTCGATAGAAATATTAGATCTAATAGAATCAACAAATGCGGTAGGTTCATTAACAATTCACAGATTAAAAATGGCAAAAAAGAAAGCATTTATTCCTTTTTTTTATTTTACATCTATAGTCTTTTTGCCCTGGTTGATCTCTCTCTGCTGTAATAAAAGTTTGAAAACTTGGATTACTAATTGGTGGAATACTAGACAATGCGAAACTTTTTTGAATGATATTCAAGAAAAAAGTGTTCTAGAAAAATTCATACAATTAGAGGAACTTTTCCAGCTGGATGAAATGATAAAGGAATACCCAGAAACCGATTTACAACAATTTCGTCTAGGAATACACAAAGAAACGATTCAATTCATCAAGATACACAATGAGTATCGTATCCATACAATCTTGCACTTCTCGACAAATCTAATATCTTTCGTTATTCTAAGTGGTTATTCCTTTTGGGGGAAGGAAAAGCTTTTTATTCTGAATTCTTGGGTTCAAGAATTCTTATATAATTTAAGTGATACAATTAAAGCTTTTTTGATTCTTTTATTAACTGATTTATGTATCGGATTCCATTCGCCTCACGGTTGGGAACTAATGATTGGTTATATTTACAAAGATTTTGGGTTTGCTCATTATGAGCAAATTTTATCTGGTCTAGTTTCTACCTTTCCAGTCATTCTTGATACAATTTTTAAATATTGGATCTTTCGTTATTTAAATCGTGTATCTCCGTCACTTGTAGTGATTTATCATGCAATAAATGACTAAAAAATGATTCACTGATCCAATTCTAATCTTTCTTACCTTATACATCATAACCAAATCAAAGTCGTATTTACTTTACTCTTTTTACCCATGAGGGATTCCTTGTAGATTTCAATAAAAAATTTTTATTTTTTCAGTAAATGTAAATAGCAGAATTGTGGCTAGGGAAGTATATTATCGACCTACCTAACTTTATTGTAGAAATTTTCGGGATAAATGCTTGGACCATGCAAACTAGAAATACCTTTTCTTGGATAAGGGAAGAGATTACTCGCTCCATATCTGTCTCACTCATGATATATATAATAACTTGGGCATCCATTTCAAGTGCATATCCGATTTTTGCCCAGCAGAATTATGAAAATCCACGAGAGGCAACTGGGCGTATTGTATGTGCCAATTGCCATTTAGCTAGTAAGCCCGTGGATATTGAGGTTCCACAAGCGGTACTTCCTGATACTGTATTTGAAGCAGTTGTTAAAATTCCTTATGATACGCAACTAAAACAAGTTCTAGCTAATGGTAAAAAAGGAGCTTTGAATGTGGGAGCTGTTCTTATTTTACCGGAGGGGTTTGAATTAGCCCCCCCCGATCGTATTTCACCCGAGATGAAAGAAAAGATAGGAAATCTGTCTTTTCAGAATTATCGCCCCAATAAAACAAATATTCTTGTGATAGGTCCTGTTCCTGGTCAAAAATATAGTGAAATAACCTTTCCTATTCTTGCCCCAGACCCTGCTACTAATAAAGATATTCACTTCTTAAAATATCCTATATACGTAGGTGGAAACAGGGGAAGGGGTCAGATTTATCCTGATGGTAGCAAAAGTAACAATACAGTTTATAATGCTACGGCAGGAGGGATAATAAGAAAAATTTTACGAAAAGAAAAAGGGGGATATGAAATAACCATAGTGGATGCATCGAATGGACGCCAAGTGATTGATATTATCCCTCGAGGCCTAGAACTTCTTGTTTCAGAGGGCGAATCCATTAAACTCGATCAACCATTAACGAGTAATCCTAATGTTGGTGGATTTGGTCAGGGGGATGCGGAAATAGTACTTCAAGATCCATTACGTGTACAAGGCCTTTTGTTCTTCTTA